ACTGCTCGATTAATCTCTAAATTACCTTTATTTTTTCAATTTTTCGTTGAAAAAGGATACACAGATATATTTTTATCTATCATTAATATTCCCAGGATGAATACAGAACTTTTTATTGAATCAACAAAAAAAATTATGGATAAATCTCTGGACAATAATAAAAGAAGGCAAAACGAAATTAATATTAATAAAAAAAAGAAAAATGCAATCCCGTTCATTTCGGCTATTAAAAACTCACTTGAGAACATTAGGTATATTCAAAGAAATTCACCCGTTTTTTATGATTTATCCTACGTGTCACAAGCATATGTATTTTACAAAATATCACAAATTCAAGTCAGTAATTTCCAGAAATTAGGATCTATGCTTCAATACCAAGGAATCCCCTTTTTTATTAAGTCTAAAATAAAGGATTCTTTGAAAAAACAAGGAATGATTCATTCAAAATTAGGTGGTACGAAACTTACAAGTTATGAAATAACTCAATGGAAAAACTGGTTAAGAGAGTATTCTCCATATGATTTATCAGAGATAGGATGGTCTATATTAATACCTAAAAAATGGCGAAATAAAGTTCATCAGCATCGTATAACTAAAAAGAAAAAATTAAGAAAATGCAATTCGTATGAAAAAGACCGATTAAGTAATTCCCCCAAACAAAGCAAAATGGAAGTCTATCCATTTTCGAGTCAAAAAGAGAATTTTCATAAATACTATAGATATGATCTTTTAGCATATAAAGTGCTTAACTCCGAAAAATGCCCATCCTCCTTTCAAGGAAATAAGAACTCAGAGTTTTCTTATAACACACATAAAGACCCACTTTATGTTTATGATACGCTCAAAAATATGCCTATCTACAATTATGCAGATATCCTATCTATGGAAAAAATGGCCAATAGAAAATATTTGGGTTGGACAATTTTCCATTTTGATCTTAAACAAAAAAAGAATTTAAAAGTGAATATTAAGGCTTGGATCACGATTGATTCCAATCGAAATGAAAATATCCAACGGGGTCTTAATAATTCTCAAATAATTTCTAAAAAAGATCTTTTTTTTCTTATGATTCCAGAAATAAAGCAACAAAAACCTTGTGGGAATTTTGTTGATTGGATGGGAATGAATGAAAAAATGCTAAAAGGTTCCATATCAAATCTGGAAGTTTGGTTCTTCCCAGAATTTGTGTTACTTTATAATACATATAAAACGAAACCTTGGTTTATACCAAACAAATTACTTCTTTTAAATCGAAATACAAATGCAAATAGTAGGGAAAAGAAAAAGATTAAGGAAAAGAAAAAAGTAAGTTTATTGATACCATCAAATAAAAAACAAGAAGAACCCACAAACTGCGGAGATTTTGGATCCGTTCTCTCACAACAAAAAAATAGGGAAGATAATTATGAAAGATCAGACATCAAAGAGGGAAAAAAGACAAAACAATACAAAAATAACCTAGATTTTTTCCTGAAGCGTTATTTACTTTTTCAATTGAGATGGAACGATACTTTGAACCAAAGACTGATGAATAATATCAAGATATATTGTCTCCTGCTTAGACTGATAGAGCCAAGAAAAATTATTATATCCTCAATTCAAAAGAGAGAATTTAGTTTGGATCTAATACCGGTTGAGAACAATTTTACTCTTACAGAATTGATCAAAAAGGGAATATTGATTATAGAACCCATTCGTTTGTCTAGAAAAAACGAGGGACAATTTCTTATGTATCAAACTATAAGTATTCCGTTGGTTCATAAGAGTAAGTACCAAACAAATCAAAAATACCAAGAACAAAAATATGTTTCAAAGAATGATTTGGATTTATTTGTTCCTGAAAATATTTTATCGTTTAGAAGTCGTAGAAAATTTAGAATTCTAATTTCTTTGAACTCAAAGCGCCAAAATGGCGTCGACAGAAATCGAGTATTTTGGAACGGAAAGAACATAAAAAACAACAGTCAAGCTTTGACTCACAATAACAGTTTTGATAAAGAGAAAAATAAATTAATGAAATTGAAACTTTTTCTTTGGCCTAATTATCGATTAGAAGATTTAGCCTGTATGAATCGTTATTGGTTTAATACGAATAACGGTAGCAATTTCAGTATGTTAAGGATACAGATGTATCCCAAATTGAAAAGTCGTGGATAAGAAGCTTTATGTGTATATCATATACACCTTATCTTATTATTTAAATTTCATTTAATATTATATAAATATAGGGTTAGCTTTGGGTATTCTAGGGGTAAGAGTATATGATGGGGTATATAAAAGCAAAGAAATACGCGGATCCCACATTCTTATCTTCCATTCTATCCAAAATTTTATCCAAAATCCATACATATATAGCCAAATATGAATTGAATTAATGTAGGAATTAGATCTCAAAATGAATCAACATAATTTTTTTTTTTTTTAGGTGTGAATCCTTCGAGGCGAAAATGTACCAACCCTTTTCTATCTCAATCGAATTAAAAAGGGGGGTTATTTGCATTCTATTCTGATTTGAATTCACAAAATGTGGAGTTCATCCAAATTTTTGCATTCGATTTTTGTATATACCATCCTCAAATTAATTATTATTACTGATCGCTAAAATCCATATCTGTCAAAAGGAAAAAGGGGGTTTTTATTTTTATGGTAAAAAATTCATTCATTTCGGTTATTTCTCAAAAAGAAAACACAGAAAACAGGGGGTCTGTTGAATTTCAAGTATTCACTTTCACCACCAAGATAAGGAGACTTACTTCACATTTGGAATTGCACAAAAAAGATTCTTCATCTCAGAGAGGTTTGCGGAAAATTTTGGGAAAACGCCAACGGCTGCTGGCCTATTTGTTAAAAAAAAATAGAGGGCGTTATAAAGAATTAATTGGTAAGTTAAATATTAGAGAAATAAAAACTCGTTAATTTGAAGCCTAATACCTAAATTTAAATTTTTATGAACTCTTCTTTTTACGTTCAGCAAGGCATGGAAGAATGACGCGGTAAAAAACTTATGATTGCACCAACTACAAGAAAAGACCTCATGATAGTAAATATGGGTCCTCAACACCCATCAATGCACGGCGTTCTTCGCCTGATCGTTACTCTCGATGGTGAAGATGTTATCGACTGTGAACCAGTATTAGGTTATTTGCATAGAGGGATGGAGAAAATTGCGGAAAATCGAACAATTATACAATATTTGCCTTATGTAACACGTTGGGATTATTTAGCTACTATGTTTACCGAAGCAATAACCGTAAACGGACCCGAACAGCTAGGCAATATTCAAGTACCTAAAAGGGCTAGCTATATCAGAGCTATTATGTTGGAATTGAGTCGTATCGCTTCTCACTTGTTATGGCTTGGCCCTTTTATGGCAGATATTGGGGCGCAGACCCCTTTTTTCTATATTTTTCGAGAACGAGAATTGATATATGACCTATTCGAAGCTGCTACTGGTATGCGCATGATGCATAATTATTTTCGTATTGGGGGAGTAGCTGCCGATCTACCTCATGGTTGGATAGATAAATGTTTGGAGTTTTGCGATTATTTTTTAACCGCCATTGCTGAGTATCAAAAACTTATTACACGGAATCCTATTTTTTTAGAACGAGTTGAAGGCATAGGCATTATTCGTGCAGAAGAAGCACTAAATTGGGGTTTATCGGGACCAATGCTACGAGCTTCAGGAATACAATGGGATCTTCGTAAAGTTGATCGTTATGAGTGTTACGACGAATTTGATTGGGAGGTTCACTGGCAAAAAGAAGGGGATTCATTAGCTCGTTATTTAGTACGAATGAGTGAGATGGCCGAATCCATAAAAATTATTCAACAGGCCTTGGAAGGAATTCCAGGAGGGCCATATGAAAATTTAGAAATACGACGCTTTGATAAAATAAAAAAACCTGAATGGAATGATTTTGAATATCGATTTATTAGTAAAAAACCTTCTCCAACGTTTGAATTGTCCAAGCAAGAACTTTATGTAAGAGTCGAAGCACCAAAAGGAGAGTTGGGCATTTTTTTGATAGGAGATCAGAGTGTTTTTCCTTGGAGATGGAAAATTAGACCGCCGGGTTTTATCAACTTGCAAATTCTTCCGCAGTTAGTTAAAAGAATGAAATTGGCTGATATTATGACGATACTAGGTAGCATAGATATCATTATGGGAGAAGTCGATCGTTGAAATGATAATGGATACAACAGAAATACAAGCTATCAAGTATTTTTCCAGATTCGAATCCTTAAAAGAAATCTATGGGATTATATGGATGCTTGTCCCTATTTTGACTCTTGTATTAGGAATCACCCTAGGTGTACTAGTAATTGTTTGGTTAGAAAGAGAAATCTCTGCAGGAATACAACAACGTATTGGGCCCGAATATGCTGGGCCTTTGGGAATTCTTCAAGCTCTAGCAGACGGTACAAAACTACTTTTCAAAGAGAATCTTCTTCCATCTAGAGGAGATACTCGCTTATTCAATATTGGACCATCCATAGCGGTGATATCTATTTTACTAAGTTATTTAGTAATTCCTTTTAGTTTTCACCTTATTCTAGCTGATCTTAGTATTGGTGTTTTTTTATGGATCGCCATTTCAAGTCTTGCTCCCGTTGGACTTCTTATGTCAGGATATGGATCAAATAATAAATATTCCTTTTTAGGTGGATTAAGAGCTGCTGCTCAATCAATTAGTTATGAAATACCATTAACTCTATGTGTATTATCAATATCTCTACGTGTGATTCGGTGAGACTTAAAATTTCCCCTATAATTTGTCTAGAAAGAGAGTTAAATGAGTTGAATGTCTATTTTTAATTCATCATTGGGGTTGAGAAAACCGGATAGTTAGATGAGTGAAATAAAACGGCTTACTAATTTGCTGTTAAAGAAATTCAACCTCATTTCCTATGTACAAGAATGAAGTAAAAGTAAACAGTAGAGTTTTGCTTGCTTATGTTTATTTTACCCCAAGATCAAACGGCTTGAAGCGGGTTTAAAAGATCAACTCCAGGGGCTTTGTTTTGACTACCTAATTACCATAGATGTAATAGTATTAACCTACAAGTAGATTCAAAAAATGAGTGGATGGTTAGGAAGACCAAGATACACAAAGGATTAGTAATGGAGATTCTGTAAATTATCCAACAGGATATTTATTTATACCAAAGTAATTAGAATTGGGGCTTTAAGTTGGTAGAAATTATTAAGAAGTACTCCCCTAGATTTCGATTCAGAGTATCCTCCTATCCACCGATTAAGTAAATAACTATCAAGAACGAAGAAATCTTTTACTTTAGGTAATGTCCCCTTGTCTGAGAAAGTAGAATAGGAACGAAATAAAAAATGGAAAGACTCGAATTGGAAAAAGAGATCTTTTTTTATTCATCAATTTCTCTATTTTAGTTAGAGAAAAATAGAATTTTTGTCATGTAATATCTAATTATTTTTCGTAATCAAAAAGTTGGGGTTGAAATATCTATATGATATTGCTCAAAAAAGTTTTTTTCTTCAAGGGTAAAGAATTAACAAAAAATATAAACGTTTAAAAGATGAGATCAATTCAGAAGCACTTTTTTTATTTTTTATTATAAATCTAGCAGACAGAATTTCATTGGTCTAATTCTATGCCTTAGCATAAAAGTTTGAGTCTCTATTTATCCTACAAACACACCAAGATCAATAATGTTGAAAGGCCTTTAGAATTATTTGTGACCTATGAGGAGCCGTATGAGGTGAAAATCTCATGTACGGTTCTGTAATAGCGATGGAAACAGTGATGTTATCGTCGACTATGATTATCTAATAGTTCAAGTACAGTTGATATAGTTGAAGCGCAGTCAAAATATGGTTTTTGGGGCTGGAATTTGTGGCGTCAACCCATAGGGTTTATCGTTTTTCTAATTTCTTCTCTAGCCGAGTGTGAAAGATTACCTTTTGATTTACCAGAAGCAGAAGAGGAATTAGTAGCAGGTTATCAGACCGAATATTCGGGTATAAAATTTGGTTTATTTTACGTTGCTTCGTATCTAAATCTACTAGTTTCTTCATTATTTGTAACAGTTCTTTACTTAGGGGGGTGGAATCTTTCTATTCCATATCTATTCATTCCTGAACTTTTTGATATAACTCAAAAAAGTCAAGTTTTTGAAACAATAATAGGTATCTTTATTACATTATCGAAAACTTACTTGTTCTTGTTCATTTCTATTGCAACAAGATGGACTTTACCGAGATTGAGAATGGACCAACTATTAAATCTTGGGTGGAAATTTCTTTTACCTATTTCTCTAGGTAATCTATTATTAACGACTTCGTCCCAACTTCTTTCACTGTAAAAAATATAGAATATCTATTCTATGTTCACAACTTGTCCCAAACAAGAGAAAGAAACAAGTATAAAATTATTTATAGATATTCCGCTATGTTCCCTATGCTAACTGAGTTCTTGAACTCTGGTCAACAAACAATACGAGCTGCCAGGTATATTGGTCAAGGCTTCATGATTACCTTGTCCCATGCAAATCGTTTACCTGTAACTATTCAATACCCCTATGAAAAATTAATAACATCAGAACGTTTCCGAGGCCGAATACACTTTGAATTTGATAAATGCATTGCTTGTGAAGTATGTGTTCGCGTATGTCCTATAGATCTACCCGTTGTTGATTGGAAACTTGAAACTGATATTCGAAAGAAACGATTACTTAATTACAGTATTGATTTTGGAATCTGTATATTTTGTGGTAATTGTGTTGAGTATTGTCCAACAAATTGCTTATCAATGACTGAAGAATATGAACTTTCTACGTATGATCGTCACGAATTGAATTATAATCAAATTTCTTTAGGTCGGTTACCGGTGTCCATAATGGATGATTACACAATTCGAACAATTTCGTCGAATTCACCTCAAATTCAAAATGTATAAAACCACTGCATTTCCAAACTCCAACTCAAAAACGCTTTTGAATCTAAAGGAATCTGTTGTTTGCTTGTTCAATAGAAACGGTTGGTTGGCAAAAATCGTGGTTAATTTTGGATTGAAAGTTTATTTCTTTTTGAATTATTCTTATTTTCAATAAAAATTTATAGTTTAGTTTCAAACTCTGTTTTCGAGAATAAGAGTAGAGCAATAACTGGATATACATCAATCCACATTAATCACCCCCCGTTCAATTCAAAGTTATTAATTTTTTTTTCCATGCAATTAATAAGTATCCTAAAAATAAAAATAGGATAACTCCCCTTTTCCTGGGCGGGTCAACAAAGTCATGAAATATTTCGATTTACTTTTTCTATAAAAAAAAATGGATTTACCTGGACCAATACATGATTTTCTTTTAGTTTTTCTAGGGTTGGGTCTTATATTAGGAAGTCTGGGAGTAGTATTATTTTCAAATGCAATTTATTCGGCCTTTTCCTTGGGATTGGTTCTTTTTTGTATATCCTTATTCTATATTTTATCGAACTCTTATTTTGTAGCTGCTGCGCAGCTCCTTATTTATGTAGGAGCTATAAATGTTTTAATTATTTTTGCTGTGATGTTCATGAATGGTTCAGAATATTACGATTACGAAGATTTTCAGCTTTGGACCGTTGGGGATGGGGTTACTTCAATGGTTTGTACAAGTCTTTTTATTTCACTAATTACTATTATTTCAGATACGTCTTGGTATGGGATCGTTTGGACTACAAAATCAAACCATATTTTAGAGCAAGATTTGATAAGTAATAGTCAACAAATTGGAATTCATTTATCAACAGATTTTTTTCTTCCATTTGAACTCATTTCAATAATTCTTTTAGTCGCTTTAATAGGTGCAATTGCTATAGCTCGCCAATAATAAAATTTTCAAAGGAGTAATCCAAATACAATTAAGGGAAAAATTAATTTTATAATCTTTTCATTTAAGTGCCTGTCTAAAACTACAATTGACAAATTTTAGTTTTATAGTTATCTATTCCCGATACATTTCCTTATTTTTTTCCATACGTGTTAGAATGGACTGGATTGAATTATTGTTCAGATTGAAATGAATTAAAATTGATAAGGAGCTGATTAATGATGCTCGAACATGTACTTGTTTTGAGTGCCTATTTATTTTCTATTGGCATTTATGGATTGATCACAAGTCGAAATATGGTTAGAGCCCTTATGTGTCTTGAACTTATACTAAATTCAGTTAATATAAATTTTGTAACGTTTTCTGATATGTTTGATAATCGTCAATTAAGAGGAGACATTTTCTCCATTTTTATTATAGCTATTGCAGCCGCCGAAGCAGCTATTGGATTAGCTATTGTTTCATCAATTTATCGTAACAGAAAATCCACTCGTATTAACCAATCCAATTTGTTAAATAAATAATATTAATCATAGGAAAGGATTTTTGAATATTCAAAAATGATTTCCAATCAGCAGGTTTGATACGGGTAAGGTATGATCGTGTTTTTGCCAAAACATAAGAAATCAAAGCACTTTTGCCATCGCTCATAAACAATTAAATTACGTTGATTTTGATCACTCATTGATTCGTCTGGTATCTAAATAAATTTATTTATTAAGTTATTTTACTAGACCGAAAATTCATGACGTTAAAAATGTATAGATCCAATGTCACACTCAGTAAAGATTTATGATACATGTATAGGATGTACTCAATGTGTCCGAGCGTGCCCCACCGATGTATTAGAAATGATACCCTGGGACGGGTGTAAAGCTAAACAAATAGCTTCTGCTCCAAGGACTGAGGACTGTGTTGGTTGTAAGAGATGTGAATCCGCCTGCCCAACGGATTTCTTAAGTGTTCGGGTTTATTTATGGCATGAAACAACCCGCAGTATGGGTCTAGCTTATTGATACGTTTCCGAAAACTCTACTTAAAATCCATTTTCTTTTTTTTTTACCGACAAAATCCGTGCTCAAAATCCAATCCAAACGGTTTGAGCACGGATTTTTATGGCCCAAGTGTATCTTGTCTTTACTACGAATCATTTTCCTTTCTTAACAATAATTGTAGTTTTACCAATATTTGCGGGTTCTTTCATTTTTCTTCTTCCACATAAGGGCAATAGAGTAATCCGTTGGTATACTATATGTATATGTATGTTAGAACTTCTTCTAATGACTTATGCATTCTGTTATCATTTCCAATCGGATGATTCATTAATACAACTAGGAGAAGATTATAATTGGATCCGTTTTTTTGATTTCCATTGGAGATTGGGAGTAGATGGACTCTCTATAGGACCCATTTTACTTACGGGATTCATCACTACTTTAGCTACTTTAGCGGCTTGGCCGGTTACTCGAGATTCTCGATTATTTAATTTCCTGATGTTAGCAATGTATAGTGGGCAAATTGGATTGTTTTCTTCTCGGGACCTTTTACTTTTTTTCCTCATGTGGGAGTTAGAATTAATTCCCGTTTATTTACTTGTATCCATGTGGGGAGGAAAAAAACGTCTCTACTCAGCTACTAAATTTATTTTGTATACCGCAGGGGGTTCCATTTTTCTTTTACTGGGAGTTCTAGGTATTGGTTTATATGGTTCTAATGAACCAACATTAAATTTTGACATATTATCGAACCAAGCCTATCCCTTGGCTTTGGAAATATTATTATATATTGGATTTTTTATTGCTTTTGCTGTCAAATTACCAATTATACCACTACATACATGGTTACCGGATACCCATGGGGAAGCACATTATAGTACTTGTATGCTCCTAGCCGGAATCTTATTAAAAATGGGAGCTTATGGATTAATTCGGATAAATATGGAATTATTCCCTCATGCTCATTCTATATTTTCTCCTTGGTTGATGGTAGTAGGCGCAATGCAAATAATCTATGCAGCTTCAACATCTCTAGGTCAACGCAATTTAAAAAAAAGAATAGCCTATTCCTCTGTATCTCATATGGGTTTCATAATTATAGGAATTGGTTCTATCACGGATATGGGGCTAAACGGGGCGCTCTTACAAATAATATC